AATTGGTAGAAAAAAACCTGCAACCCCTTGGGGTTATCCTGCACTTGGAAGACGAAGTAGAAAAAGGAATAAATATAGTAAAAATTTGATTCTTCGTCGTCGTAGTAAATAAAATGGGATAGGAGAGAAAATCGAATCTCTTTCTTCGTGTTTTCAAAAAAAGAAATCAAAACAACATAAAATAGGAGAAATTCACTGTGTCACGTTCACTAAAAAAAAACCCTTTTGTAACAATTCATTTATTAAGAAAAATTAATAAGCTTAATACAAAGGAAGAAAAAGAAATAATAGTAACATGGTCGCGAGCATCAACCATTATACCCACAATGATTGGCCATACCATTGCTATACATAATGGAAAGGAACATTTACCTATTTATATAACAGATGGTATGGTGGGACACAAATTGGGCGAATTTTCACCTACTAGAAATTTTGGAGAATACGCAAAAAATGATACTAAATCTCGTCGTCGTTAAATTATAGATTTATACTTATCATTGATAAATATAGGGAAATTTTTTTTATGCAAAAAAATAAAAAGAGAAAATCAGAAATATATGCTACAAGTAAACACATACGTATGTCTGCTGATAAAGCACGAAGAGTTATTGACCAAATTCGTGGACAATTATGCCAAGACGCACTTATGGGACTTGAGCTTATGCCTTATAAAGCAGCATATCCTATTTTCAAATTAGTTTATTCTGCAACAGAAAATGCTAAAGTAAATGCAGGTTTTAACAAAGAAAATTTAATTATTAGTCAAGCACAGGTTAACGAAGGAACGACTGTGAAAAAAAGACGACCCCAAGCTAGAGGTCGAAGTTTTATTCTAAAAAAACGAACTTGTCATATAACAATAGTATTAAAAGATATTTTTTTTAATGAATAAGAAAATGACGTTGCAAACTTTTCTAGATACCCAGAACCAAAAAATGAAAAACCCAATGGAATACCTATAAAACTGTTAAAATAAGAAAGTTGATAATATTCAAACATAGTGGAGGAAAATTATGGGACAAAAAACAAACCCACTTGGGTTTCGACTTGGGACAAGCCAAAACCATCATTCTGTTTGGTTTGCACACCCCAAAAACTATTCTTACGGTCTAGAAGAAGATCAAAAAATAAGAAATTGTATCAAAAAGTATGTACAAACAAATATTAAAAAAACCTCAGGGATTGAGGGAATTGCACGCATAGAGATTCAAAAAAGAATTGATGTTATTCAAATTATAATTTATATGGGATTCCCAAAAGTACTAATCGAAAAACAACATAAAAGAATTAAAGAATTGAAATTAAATATAGAAGAAGAACTCAATTGTGTTAATCGAAAGATAAACATGACTATTGTTAAAATAGCAAACCCTTATGGGCATCCTAATATCCTTGCCGAATTTATAGCCGGACAATTAACAAATCGAGTTTCATTTCGACAAGCTATAAAAAAGGCTATCGAATTAGCCAAACAAACAGATACGAAAGGAATTCAAATACAAATAAGCGGACGTATTGGAGGAAAAGAAATGGCACGGATCCATTGGATCCGAGAGGGTAGACTTCCACTCCAAACGATTCGAGCTAAAATAGATTATTGTTGTTACCCAGTGCGAACTATTCATGGGGTACTAGGTATAAAGATTTGGGTTTTTAGAGACTTTCAAGAAAAACAATAAAAGATCCTTGACCCGCTTTAGTTCTGAAAAAAAAACAATAATAATTCTATAGGGTTAAATAAAAATCATAAGATTTTTATTATTTTTGTATATTTTTGCTATGCTTAGTGTGTGACTCGTTGGTTTTTCACAATCATTATTCAAAAAAATACATGATCGAAACTAGTAAGTAATCTAAATTAGTAAGTATTAAGTAACGAAAAGTACTAAGTAACGAAAAAAAAAAAAGAACCAACTCATCGCTTCACAGTATTTCAAAAAAAAGCAGTTTATCAATTAATTAACAAATTGTTGCATTTAAAAAGCAATAAGATTAGGGATTCAAAAAATAAAAATTATACAAAAAAAAAAGAAAGAAAGAAAAAAAAGAGATCAATGAAATATGATCAAAATCGATGTAAGGTCTATAGTTTTTTTAATTAATGTAATTAGGCATGAATATAACTTGCTCTATAATATAAAAAAATTTTCCATATTTATATTATAGAACAAGAAAAATAATGAGCTTCAATCCAATAAAGACTAAGAAAATTGATTCAAGAATAATAATTAATCAAAGCTCCCTTATACAATAAAGACCTAAGCATGAATCAAAAAGCGATGGGAACGACGGAACCTATAAATTCAGTTGATTCTATTGAAAATGGATCTTTATGATTTTTTAGGAAGGATGGCGAAAAGAACCAAGATAGAATCTCTTGTAAGACTTCATAAGTTAAACTTGAAATGCTAGAAATAAAAAAAATGCTAATAAAAGATTGAAAGAGTCAATATTCGCTTGCGAACACTTTAAATGGGTTTTCTATTCAAAATAAAAAACAACTAACAACTAAAAAAGATAGAATCCAAAAAAAAAGGACTTTCTTTTTTTTCATACAAAAAAGACAAAAGGATTTCGTTCTTTTTTTGAATTCTCCTATATATTATTTTTTTAATTTAATACATAAAGACCACGATTTTTAATAATCTACTAAACTAATAAATAGATTAAAAAAAAAATGAAATAGATTATTAGATAATAAAAAAATAACATTTAAGAATTCGATAAATTTTGGTTATTCGATGCTTTTTTTTTCAGAATAAGAATTCTGATAATTCGCGAGGAGCTGGATGAGAAGAAACTCTCATGTCCAGTTCTGAATTAAGGATGAAATTCAGAAAGAACCATCAATTATAACCCCAAAAGAACCAGATTCCGTAAACAACATAGAGGAAGAATGAAAGGAATTTCTTTTCGAGGTAATCATATTAGTTTCGGTAAATATGCTCTTCAAGCACTTGAACCCTCTTGGCTTACATCTAGGCAAATTGAAGCCGGACGTAGAGCAATGACAAGAAATATACGACGTGGTGGAAAAATCTGGGTACGCATATTTCCCGATAAACCTGTTACGGTAAGGACTAAAGAAACACGTATGGGATCTGGAAAAGGATCGCCTGAATATTGGGTAGCTGTAGTTAAACCTGGTAGAATACTTTATGAAATGGGAGGAGTAAGAGAAAAGATAGCTCGAAAAGCTATTTCAATAGCAGCATCAAAAATGCCTATCCGAACTCAATTTATTATTCGATCTAATAATACAAAGGACCAAATCCTTTAGAACTGCAAAACTTACTCGTACTTTATTTTTGAACAAACAAATAATATTACTTTTTTTTTATTTGCTAAGAAAAGAATAAGATATCAAAAAATGATATGATCCAATCTCAGACCCTTTTGAATGTTGCAGATAACAGTGGAGCCCGAGAATTAATGTGCATTCGAATCATAGGGACTAGTAATCGACGATATGCTCATATTGGGGACGTTATTGTTGCTGTGATTAAAGAAGTAGGTCCAAATTCATCACTAGAAAGATCCGAAGTTATTCGAGCTGTAATAGTACGTACTTCTAAAGAACTCAAACGTGACAATGGTATGATAATACGTTATGATGATAATGCTGCAGTTATTATTGATCAAAAAGGAAATCCAAAAGGAACTAGAATCTTTGGTCCAATTGCTGGTGAATTAAGACAGTTAAATTTTACTAAAATAATTTCATTAGCCCCTGAAGTATTATAAAAAGCCCCTGAAGTATTATAAAAAATGAAATCCTTTTAAAACTATGGTGCAGATCGTCGCAACTTGAAATAATTTGTTTAAAGTTAAATTTGAATAAAATAAATAAAAGATATATTTTTTCACGCATATACTTTCCATTTCAGTTATATTCGTTTGATTTTATTAAATCTTTTTTTTATTAATATAGTATTAATAAGTAGTACTATAATTAATAGAAAATTATTGATTAATAAAAAAAATTAATAAATTAATTAACTTATTAATAGACTAGAATAGAAAAAAAGAATTATAAATAGTAATTAACTTTTAACTAAATAGTAATTAATTTTTAACTTTTAATTTAATTAAGTATAATAACACCTATGATTCTATTAATTAGAACAATAGGTGTTTTTATAAGTAATATAGTTAGGTATAGTTAATTAACTAAAAATAAGAAATCAAGTGAATTCATACGAAATAAAATACTATGTTGATTAGATCTAAATAAAAGACAAATAATTTTTTTATTATGGGGAGGGACACCATCGCCGATACTATAACCTCTATACGAAATGCCGATATGGCTAAAAAGGGAACCGTTCGAATAGAATATAATAACAGTACCGAAAACATTATCCAAATTCTATTAGACGAAGGTTTTATTGAGAATGTTAGGAAACATTGGGAAGGAAAAAAAAAGATTTTAGTTTTAACCCTACGTCATAGAAGAAATAGGAAAGGAACAGATACAGATAGAAGTAGTCTAAATTTAAAACGAATCAGTCGACCTGGTTTACGAATCTATTATAACTATCAAAAAATGCCCAGAATCTTAGGTGGGATGGGAATTGTAATTCTTTCTACATCTCGGGGTATAATGACTGACCGTCGAGCTCGACTAGAAAAAATAGGTGGAGAAATCTTGTGTTATATTTGGTAATAATCTTTCTAATATATGAATTAGATTGAATTTGAGATTTCAATCGAAAAAAAAAAAGATTCTTTTTTTTAAGATATTAAAAAATTCTAATTGTAAGGAAGAATTATACCAAATAATAAAGTTTAGAAAATTGAATTAACAAATAATCAAAAAAAAAAGGAATAAAAAAAATATGAAAAAAAGGGCTTCAGTTCGTAAAATTTGTAACAAATGTCGTTTGATACGTAGACGGGGTCGAATTAGAGTAATTTGTTCGAACCCAAAACACAAACAACGTCAAGGATAATCTTTTTAAACTTCTAAAGATTAAACTAAAAGTTTGAAACATTTC